GGATCTGGTTTGTGATATTGCGAAAAGACCCATAAATTTATCTATGAATTCTCCTATATTAAACTATTTACAGTACTATCATATAATTCTATATATGACTCTTGTTTTTGTCTTCGTTAGTTAGATTTCTCTGTACTTCAAATGAATCTAAAGTTCCGGAGTCTATTTTTTTACAGGTCAAACCAAAAAAGAAAAAGACATTGCCTATTTTACCTTTATCTGTCAGAAAAAAAGGGAAACTCCCCCTTTTTGTCCCTGCCCCTAAATGAATGAAATACAATAGTAAATAATAGTAGACTGGAAATGAAAGTTTCTTTCTTTCTCGCATCCGTTCTCTATCACATTGCCGAAACAAAAAGATCGGATGCTTTGATATGGAAATATTTGGTACATGAAACCACGACCTGATGTAGATTGTCGATTTCTTAATAGAAATATTGGAATCAAAGAAAGATATTCAAAAATAGACGGTTTTTGTGACTCGGAAGAAATGTTTCTCTGTATAGGAACAGAATAGCCATTTATTCCTATGAAGCATCCAGGAACAAGAACATTAAATCAGAAATATCGACAAATTCTTCCGTATCCCAAGAAAATAAATTATAAATAAAGGAGTACGCTGCTACAATTTTCTCTCTACTATTGAATTTGAATATCAGAATAGCTCATATAGTCATGATTCAATGGGTCAGGTCCACTTACTTTTTCTTTTGTTGATTTCTAAAGTGACTTATAGTAGTTCTCCTACTCAGCGAAATGACCGATCATGATAATAAAGACAAATGTTTCACTTTATAACTATACTACTATAAATAGAAAAAAGAACTTATTATTATATAATAATATTTTTCTATTTCTTTTTTCTATTTATGTGGATGTTTTCTTTTTTTGCCATTTATTTTACAAAGAGCAACAATATCTCTATTTTGCGCCCCAAATCGAAGACTTAGATTAGAGTTTTGTGAAAAAAGCCCCTTATCGGATTTGAACCGATGACTTACGCCTTACCATGGCGTTACTCTACCGCTGAGTTAAAAGGGCATATTTGATTCAATTGTTGAATGAACCAACAGTCACTATGAGTCTACTGTATGTACCTATGTATATAATATACATCATATATATAGAGCTCGGCTCGTTCAGGACCAATAATTTTTTTTACTTCAGATTTCTTTTGAGAAGTCTAGGAAAAATGCTTATTTATATTTTAGCAATATTAATGCACTACATTTTACCGCCCCTAATAGATTTGTTTTTATTGACCCCCGAGATTCATTTGATCGATACACAATTCAACGTAGATCCAAGATATTTCATTGAATCATGTGATAAAGAGATTCGACACGTACCCTGAAATTTTTATAGAAAAAAGAAATTGGATGGAATCATCAAAGCAGTAAATATTCTTCGGATTTAGTCATAGCATTACATTATATTGACAATTACAAAAAACTGTTCATACTATGAGTATAGTAGGCGATCAGGCGGGTATGCCCCCATCGTCTAGCGGTTCAGGACATCTCTCTTTCAAGGAGGCAGCGGGGATTCGACTTCCCCTGGGGGTAGGGTACGGGTACTACGAAAGGAGGTTGATCATGGATTTATCCATAAGTCTAAAATGGATTCTTCCTGGGTCGATGCCCGAGTGGTTAATGGGGACGGACTGTAAATTCGTTGGCTATATGTCTACGCTGGTTCAAATCCAGCTCGGCCCAAAAATCCGCCGATCCATCATGAGATAATAGAACAAATTTTGCCTCCAGAAACCGGATGAAAAAAGAAAAGAATACTTTTTTTATGCTATATCCTTAATTTATTTGTTCCCATAGATTATACTTTCTAATAATCTAATCTGTAACCTTAATATATAAGGAAGAGGTAAAGAAAAAATCCTTTTTCTTGTTCATCGCAAGAGTAATTATGAAATGATTTGATTACTAGTAATACGTGCCGTTCTCACTCAAGCCCATACCCATGTGAATATCAACATATCGCTTCTATCTCTGTTACAACACAGTGATTATAAATAGAAATATGCTATGAATTAAATAATAAGAATATGTATCCTGTACATCTTATTCCCTGGGATTGTAGTTCAATTGGTCAGAGCACCGCCCTGTCAAGGCGGAAGCTGCGGGTTCGAGCCCCGTCAGTCCCGACCTAGGATCCGATGAATCCGTCAACTCATTTCTCTATTTTCGGTGAAGAGGGAGGACTGAAAGCAAGAGCTAATTCCCGCCGGAGTTCTTTTTTCTCGTCGAAGAAATACAAGAATTTCAATTAATTCTCGACTAGTACTGATTCGTGGGGAGAGACATATCTAGATTGGTACAATTGGTGGTCGGGTCTTATTCAGGATTTCAAGAAATAACGCACAGGTTTTCCTTTTTCTATTGGTTCTGATCCATAGAATTCAATATAATATCCACCCGCTTCCCGAGAGCATACATACAAATAGGATTCCTTCTCCGATTTTTGGGAACCTCAATTCCTAATTGAAAAAAATCTATCTATCTCACTTGCATACTGAATTTCGGATATGATATATATTCCGGTCTCAATCCAAGGAAAGAAGCTTTTAATAAAAAAGAGATCAAAGAAAGAGCCGCCCTGCCCTACATCGCTTAATAAGAAATTAATAATATTTCTTCTCCTGTTTTTTCTTTGAAGGGGGTCCTATCGAAGAAAGAGCAAACTTCAAAAAAGTAAATTTCTAAAAAATGAGATCTTTTATACCGAAATCCATCTTTATCACACCTCTTTGTCTTCCAAAAAATTTAGATCATAACAAACTAAATTAGTTTCGAACTTCACTTTTTTCCATTTCATTTCTACTGTTTGGGTTTGTGACCAATTGAAATGGAAGACGGGTCAGATGATACCTCATCAGATGGTTGTATACGGAAGACGGTAGGTGATAGAAAAGAATGAAAAACTAAAAGAAAGGGATTCTTTGTTGTATCAAGAATCCCTTATTTGGATTCGTTATGGATAAAAGATCCTCCTATGTTATACTATTCAATTCTCGACAATGAATCGATCTGAAAGCTCAGATATTGTTATTCATGATATTGATCCGATTCAATATCAAATAACATTGGGATGCAATTCATTTTATTGAATTTAGAGGAGAAGATTTTTCATCTCTATGGGATTAGATCCCGAGTTATTGTGAAGTAAAAAACGATGGGATTATGGAAGTAAATATTCTCGCATTTATTGCTACTGCGTTGTTCATTCTAGTTCCTACTGCTTTTTTACTTATCATCTACGTAAAAACCGTAAGTCAAAATAATTGATTCAAATGAAGCTTGACTTCTTTGTTCTTATCAATGATTGAAGAAATGAAAGGGATTTTCATTCCACGTCTTAAACGAAATGAGGGGACTAGAATCAGCAGTATATGAGATCCGGTAGTATGGTAGAAAGAAATCGATTTCTTTCTACCATACTTTCTATTATTCTATTGTCTAAAATTGGACTGTATAAAGAGGTATAGGCTTCATCTAGATTAATCTACAATATGTATCTTCTAGCTTCATATATGTACATATCTATAAATTTCATATATGTGATGTACATCATGTAAATAACACCCCAATTCTAGTTCTTCCTTGCATCTATTTTATTTGTTTGATTGAAAGGTTATTTTTCATATAGTACATTACTGTAATCCAATATAATTTTGAAAAGGATATTTTTTTATTTAAAACCCCTTTGCAGAATGATATATGAAAAAACGTCTACAGTTTGATTACTCAACTCAATTAGTAGTGCTTTTAGAGTCCACTTCTTCCCCATACTACAAGTGAAAGGGAAAATGTAAAGACTACCATTAAAGCGGCCCAAGCAAGACTTACTATATCCATGTGAATTATGTCCCCTATCTCTATGAATATGAAGGAATTCGTCCATTATTGATCACTAATAATAGTGGAATCTATAGTGCAGAGTCAAAAAGGGATTATGACAAAATGCTATTGATCAAAGATCCACCCATAACAAGTTCCTATATGATTTTTGGTAGAATAGGGAAGTATTAACCACAAGCAAGATACATAGGGGCTTTCTTTGTATTATCAAGGAAATCTTCTTTAATGGAATGTAGGAATAGTAAGGCCTATTGTTTAGTTTCTTTTGTTGCCCTTCATAAGCAAAAAGCATAAAATATACAATCAAGGTAGATCACTACCTACCACATATCTCTCCGAAAGAGGGTTTTTTACTTTTGGTTTCCTCTATAATCTATAAAAAAGGGGGAATTTTATCTCCAATCTAACCCAAAACTCAGTCAGTAGACACTACCCAAGTTGTGGAAGGAAGGGACTCAGGAAGTCTTGATAGCTAGATCTTCCGATCTTCCTATACTAAAATTCTCTCTTGGGTCCTAGGCGCAAGGATTGAGAGTATAGAATACCCAAAATTTTTTAATAAAGCAAGTATCAACAGTTATAGTCTTTTTCCTCTGCTTCTTGCTTTTGCCGAGCAAAAATACGGCTAGGTATAGCAGCAAAAAAAGGAAATTATTTTTTGTTTTTTGTAGATGAGGCGGCACCCGGATTTGAACTGGGGTAAAAGGATTTGCAGTCCCCCGCCTGACCACTCGGCCATGCCGCCAAACGGATATAAAATAGAGGGAAGGCTTTCTTCTTTTTATTTCTTGAATATCATTATCCCTTTCCTAAACCTAAAAAAACTTTTTTTGCACCCAGTTGATTCCCTTCGATTGATTGTATGGTATCTCAAATCTCAAAATAAACAACACCTAAAAACTTCCCCCCTTTTTGATCTTTCAAAAGCAAATGTGGATTTTCAGTTACAGAATGAAAAATGTAGGGCAAATTGGAACCATTAACAATTGACTTGAATTCATGAAGAGTTCTTGGAACGAAAATTTTGTTTCCTTAACGGCATCAAAATAAAGTTGATACACAACTTATCAGTATCAATTCTTTTCAATAATCAATCTTTTTCAATTAAATTTACATTATAACAACAAT